AATCACATTATTATAATAATGTAAATAGATGCACGTTGGGCGGGTGCTACCCTACATTCGAGGCTTTCCTGTTTCCGGGGGGTTTACAGGATTAAATGACAGCTCTCGAGTTTAGGGGGGTAGGGGGGTTTAACCCGTAAAAGCCGGGGGGGGCACCTCTTAGGTATGTTAGGAGTAATAATCACTATTTATGCTCTTGAGATCAGTTATGCAATTCATAAACTGAAATCTTTTCACCATGAATATTCAACCCTATATGCAAGGAAAATGTACAACCTTGTCATCTAACCTTAGCGCTGCACTGTGAGATGCCAAGTGAAAGGAAGCCAAAAAAAATAACCTAGCACCTTAGAGAGAACGCTTGGCATGTGGCCAACGCACCGTGTGCACTCCACCAAAGGCTGAGATATGCCGTCTTTGAGGAAAGAATGGGGATCGACTTATCAATCAATGAACCTGAAGTAGATGATTAGATGCCATTTATAATTCAACGCAGATGGGGATGTTTACAATACTTGCCCCTGACTATCACTAACTGTAAATCGCTCCGCTTATACTCGAATGTGGGTCTTGTTTTCAATAGTTAGATCATTCGATCTGCTTTGGATTTTGATACGTATGGGTTAATTATTCAAGTGTTGTGTCTTCTTGTTATGTGGTTTAATTCCTTGGGCAACAGTCCTTAAATTTCACTCTGGGCTGTTCATTCAACCTTGCAATAATTGTACTGCTTGTCTTGATTGTTGATGAATGAATGGTCAAAGCCTATTAATGGGGATAATACATATTATATGTCCTAAAGCATTATTTATATGGTTGATATAAATATATGGTGTAAATACATATATGTATTTACAAAGAATAGTTTAATTTAGAATACTAGCTTTGGGAGTTAGTGGTGGGAGTTAAAATCTCCTTTCTTTGAGGCAGTAGGGAGGATTTTAACCTCCGGCGTCCGGTTTACAAGACCGGCGCTCTGACGCTGAGCTACTATTGCAGTTTAATGCGAGTAGTTTGTTTTCTAGTCATCCTGCTATTGGGAAAAGGACTAGGAAAATGGAAAAGTAGAGAACAGAGGCTACTTGGCCAATAATGATGTATGGGTGTTCGACTGGTATTCCTCCGATTCAGGTTAGAATTAGGACGTTTGCAACCAGGGTTCAGAAAATGAATTGGGAGACTGGGCGGAATGTGAGGCTTCGTTGTTTCGATGTGTGCAGGAATGGCACTAGTATAAGGACTAGGATGGAGGCAAGTAGGGCTAGTACTCCGCCTAGTTTGTTTGGAATAGAGCGTAGGATGGCATAGGCGAAGAGGAAATATCATTCGGGCTTGATGTGGGGAGGGGTTACTAGTGGATTTGCGGGAGTAAAGTTGTCGGGGTCTCCCAGGTAGTTAGGGGTAAAAAGGGCTAGGGAGGTTAGTGCAAGGAGCATGATGGCGAAGCCCAGGAGATCTTTGTAGGAGAAGTAGGGGTGAAATGGGATTTTATCGGCGTCGGAGTTTAGGCCTGCTGGGTTGTTGGATCCGGTTTCATGTAGGAAAAGCAGGTGTAGGACTGTAACGGCCGCAATGATGAAGGGGAGGAGGAAGTGGAAGGCGAAAAATCGTGTGAGGGTGGCGTTATCTACTGAGAAGCCCCCTCAAATTCATTGTACTAGGGTGTTGCCGACATAGGGTACTGCGGAAAGCAGGTTGGTGATGACTGTGGCCCCTCAGAAGGATATTTGTCCTCAAGGGAGAACGTAACCTACGAAGGCAGTCATTATTACGAGGAGGAGCAAAACAACCCCGATGTTTCATGTCTCTTTGTAGAGGTATGAGCCGTAGTAAAGTCCTCGCCCTACGTGCAGGTAGATGCAGATGAAGAAGAAGGAGGCGCCATTGGCATGTATATTTCGGATTATTCAGCCGAAGTTTACATCTCGACAGATGTGTGCAACTGATGAAAAGGCAGTTGCGATATCAGCTGTGTAGTGCATTGCTAGAAAGATTCCTGTGACAAGTTGGGCTCCAAGGCATAGTCCAAGTAGAGATCCAAAGTTTCATCAAGCAGAGATATTCGAGGGGGCGGGGAGGTCAACTAGTGCGTCGTTTGCGATTTTTAAGAGGGGGTGCGTTTTTCGTAGGCTAGCCATTAATGTTTTTGTAGTTGAATAACAACGGTGGTTTTTCAAGCCATTAGTCCTGGTTAGAGTCCTGGCAGAAATTATGACTTATATAATGTGTATGTTTATGTTCGGTTTAGTTTTAGGCTTAATTGTAGTTGCTTCAAATCCTTCACCTTATTTTGGGGCATTGGGGTTGGTTGTTGTTTCTGGGATGGGGTGTGGAATATTGGTTGGTCATGGTGCGCCTTTTTTATCTTTGGTATTATTTTTAATTTATCTTGGAGGGATGCTTGTTGTGTTTGCTTACTCGGCAGCTTTAGCTGCTGAGCCTTACCCTGAGACTTTAGGAAGCCGACCAGTAGCTTTGAATGTGGGGCTGTATTCAGCGGGGGTCTTGTTAGGGGCGAGTTTCTTTTGAGGGGGGTGATACGGGGATTCTTGGGTGACGGCGGACGAGCTGGCTGAGTTCTCTGTTTTTCGGGGGGACATAGCAGGGGTTGCTATTATATATTCTGCGGGAGGTTGGATATTAGTTGTGAGCGCTTGAGTTCTCCTTCTGACGTTGTTTGTTGTCTTAGAGCTTTCTCGAGGGTTGAGTCGGGGGGCGCTTCGGGCGGTTTAAGTTATAATGACTAGTATGGCGAGAGTAAATGTTAGGAAGAATAAGGTAAGGAATGTTTTAACTATTCCTCGTTGGGCGTTGCTGGTTGTGGTGATCAGTGGGAGGTTGGTGGTGAATACGGATTTTGGGCCCGATTTCTCAAGTCATGTTTGGTCTACCATTTGGCTTGCGATGTGTTGGCCAAGTAGGAGGTTAATTTTTGGAGGAAGACGGTGGACGATGGTTGGAAAGAAGCCTAGTATATTGGAGAAATGGTGTGGGGTTAGTGCGGGGGTTGGTTTGAATTGTTTGTTTGTTAAGGACGCTAGTTCTAGGGCTGTTAGTAGTCCGATGATGGTTACTAGCAAGGCGGCTAGCTTAAGCAGGGGAGGTATGGTCATGATCGGGGTTTTAGGGGGGAGAATGTTTGAGGTAATTAGTAGGCCTGCGATGATGCTTCCTCAAGCTAGTCGTTTGATTGGGTTAATTACTGCTGGGTTGTTTTCGTTGATGGGAGAAAGTGTGTTGAACCGGGGGTGTCCTATGGAGACGAAAAATACCACTCGTAGGCTGTAGACGGCAGTAAAGGAGGTTGCCAGGAGGGTGAGTGCAAGGGCTCAGGCGTTAAGATAGGATGTGTTTAGGGCTTCAATAATTGCGTCCTTGGAGAAGAATCCGGCCAGGAAGGGGGTTCCGGTGAGAGCGAGGCTGCCGATTGTGAGGCAAGATGAGGTGAAGGGGGTGAGGTGATGTATTCCTCCTATTTTTCGGATGTCTTGCTCGTCGTTTAAGCTGTGAATAATTGAGCCCGAGCAAAGAAATAGTATTGCCTTGAAGAATGCATGGGTACAAATATGTAGGAAGGCAAGTTGGGGCTGACCCAGTCCAATTGTGACCATTATTAAGCCTAGTTGGCTTGATGTTGAAAATGCAACGATTTTTTTGATATCATTTTGGGTGAGAGCACAGGTGGCTGTAAATAGGGTCGTGAGGGCGCCGAGGCAGAGGCAAATGGTGAGGGAGGTGGGGTTATTTTCTATCAGGGGGCTCATTCGAATTAGGAGAAAAATTCCTGCAACGACCATTGTGCTTGAGTGCAGTAGGGCAGAGACCGGCGTGGGGCCCTCTATGGCAGAGGGCAGTCATGGGTGAAGTCCAAATTGGGCTGATTTGCCGGTTGCGGCTACGATCAGTCCTAGTAGGGGAGGGGTGAGTTCAAATTCTTTTGCGGCTGAAAAGATCTGTTGTATTTCTCAGGAGTTTAAGTTTGTTGCTATTCATGCTATGGCAAAGATTAGTCCGATGTCTCCTACTCGGTTATAAATCACTGCCTGAAGGGCGGCGGTATTCGCGTCTGCTCGGCCGTATCATCAGCCGATTAACAGAAATGACATAATGCCTACTCCTTCTCAGCCAATAAACAGTTGAAATATATTGTTGGCTGTGACGAGGACAATTATTGCGATTAGGAAGGTGAGGAGGTACTTAAAGAATCGATTTATATAGGGGTCGGCATGCATATATCAGGAGGCAAATTCTAAAATGGACCAGGTTACGTAGAGGGCAACTGGGGTAAAGATGAGTGCGTAGTAGTCGAATTTTAGGCTGATACTAATATTAAATGTGTGTGTGTTTATTCAGGATCAGTTAGTGATTACTGTCTCTGCCCCCTCGGATAGAAAAAGAGATAGTGGGAGCAGGCTAACAAAGAATGCCAGTTTTACGGCTGTTTTTACTTGGGTGATGGCTCAGGTGCCTTCTTTTGGGGCGGGGGAAAAGGTTGTAATTACCGGGTACAGGAGCAGGGCAAAGATGACAATAAGGCTTGTTGTTATTATTAGGGGAGTTGGGTGCATAGCTGCTACTTGGATTTGCACCAAGAGTTTTTGGTTCCTAAGACCAACGGATGAGCTGTTATCCTTTAGAAGCATTGGCTGAACGAGTGAGCTCCGGAGTCCAACCGAGGGGACGAGGATTAGCAGTCTTCGTTGCTGGCAAGCCTCTCTCGGTGGACAAGAGGGGTTTAACCTCTATTTTTAGAATCACAATCTAATGTTTTTGTTAAACTATGTCTACAGGTGGTTCATCCTCAGATGAGTTCCGGTTTTAGGATAAGCAGCAGTAGGGGAAGAAGGTGAAGGGCTAGCAATAAGTGCTCTCGTGTGTGTGAGGGGTCTAGGGAGATGATGTGGGCAGGAAGGGGGCCTCGTTGAGTTATTAAAAACATATATAAGGAGTATCCTGCGGTGATGAGTGTTCCGGCCCCAGTAAGTGCAATAGTTCATCACGATCAGTTGAATAACGAGGTGATAATTATTAGTTCTCCTATGAGGTTTGGGAGAGGGGGAAGTGCCAGGTTGGCTAGGCTGGCAATGAATCATCATGCGGTTATAAGGGGGAGAACGACTTGGAGGCCTCGTGCTAGGAGCATTGTTCGGCTATGGGTTCGTTCATAGTTAGTGTTAGCTAAGCAGAAAAGGGCCGAGGAGGTTAGTCCATGGGCAATTATTAGGATAAGGGCCCCTGTAAAGCCCCAGGGCGTTTGGATGAGAATGCCTCCTGCCACCAGGCCTATGTGTCCTACTGAGGAGTATGCAATAAGGGACTTAAGGTCTGTTTGTCGTAGGCAAATTGAGCCGGTCATAATTACTCCCCACAGGGCTAAGATGATGAAGGGGTAACTTAGCTCTTTTGTTAGTGGTTCTAGTATGATTATCATCCGTATTATCCCATATCCCCCCAGTTTCAGTAAGACAGCGGCTAGGACTATTGAGCCTGCAATTGGGGCCTCTACGTGGGCTTTGGGGAGTCAGAGGTGTACACCATACAGCGGTATTTTTACTAGAAAGGCAAGAAGACAGCCCGCTCATCAGAGTTTATCGGCTGTTGAAATTATTGGGAAAGCGGGGGCGTATTGTAAAGTGAGGAGTGATAGAGTGCCCGCGGTATTTTGTAGTAGCAGAAGAGCCACTAGTAGGGGGAGGGATCCTGCCAGTGTATAGAAAAGGAAATAGGTGCCGGCATTTAGGCGTTCTGCCTGGTTTCCTCATCGGGTGATGATGATCAATGTGGGAATGAGCGTGGCCTCAAATATGATGTAAAATAAAATTACTTCTGTAGCGGAGAAGGCCATGATAAGAAAAATTTGTAGGGAGGTTAATAGGGTGATGTATATCCGTTGGCGGTTGATAGGTTCTGAGGCTGTGTGGTTTTGGCTTGCAAGGATTATTAGTGGTAAAAGTCAGCAGGTGAGGACAAGTAGTGGGGTGGATAGTGTGTCCGTTGCCATGAAGTAGTTTAGGGAGGATCAGCCGGTTTCGGAGTCATTTGCTAGTCAAGTGAGGCTAGCTAGTGCGATAAGCAGGCTTTGACCAAGGGCTGTGGGCCAGAGTCACTTAGCCGGTGTTAGTCAGGTAGTGGGAACTAGCATAACTGTGGGAATCAAAATTTTTAGCATTGTAGGAGGTTTAGGCTTTGCAGTCGGTCGGTCCCATGGGTGCGGGCGGTGGCGACTAGTAGGGCCAGGCCGGCACTTGCCTCGCAGGCGGAGAAGGCTAGTAGTAGCATGGGGGAGGCGGAGAAACTTGTGGTGTTTAGTTCGAGGGTTCAGAGGGAGAGGGCGAGGAAGAGGGACAGTATTATTCCTTCTAAGCAGAGGAGGGCGGATAGAAGGTGCATTCGGTGGAACGCAAGACCTGCTAGTCCCAGTAAGAAGGCTGTTGAGAAAGTAAAGTGTACAGGGGTCATTAGGTAATTGTGGACTTTAACCACGAGCTTTTGAGCCGAAATCAAATATTTTAATTAAAATAATTACCTATTCAGCTCATTCAAGTCCTCCTTGAATTCATTCGTAGATCAGGCCTAGGGTTAGTAGAAGTAGAACTAGGGCTGCTCAGAAGAAAGTAAGTGTGGGGGCGGGGAGTTGGTCCCCCCATGGAAGGGGGAGGAGAAGTGCAATTTCTAGGTCGAAAAGGAGGAATAGAATTGCTACTAGAAAAAACCGGAGGGAGAAGGGCAGTCGGGCTGAGCCCAGGGGGTCAAAGCCGCATTCGTAGGGGGAGAGCTTTTCTTGGTCCGGATTCATTATTGGTAGTCAAAAGGATACTACTGCTAGTACAGAGGATAGAATAATAGCAATGGTAATTACGGTGGTAATTAAGTTCATTATCTTTCCTTGGGCTTTAACCAAGACCGGGTGATTGGAAGTCACTTATACTTACTTTGATACTAGAAAGATTATGAGCCTCATCAATAGATAGAGATGTATAGGAAGAGTCATACTACGTCCACGAAGTGTCAGTATCACGCCGCCGCCTCGAACCCAAAGTGATGTTCGGATGTAAAGTGGTATTGGATTTGACGTAGCAGGCAGATAGCTAGGAATGTAGAGCCAATAATAACGTGTAGTCCATGGAATCCTGTTGCCACAAAGAAGGTGGAGCCGTAGACCCCGTCGGCAATTGTGAATGGGGCCTCATAGTATTCTATTCCTTGCAGGAAGGTGAAGTAGAACCCGAGCAGAATGGTTAGGGTTAGTGAGTGGATTGCTTGTTTTCGCTCCCCTTCTATAATGCTATGGTGGGCCCATGTTACTGTTACACCGGATGCCAGGAGGACTGCGGTGTTAAGTAGGGGGACTTCGAATGGGTCAAGGGGGGTAATTCCAGCTGGTGGTCAGCAGCCTCCGAGTTCTGGGGTGGGGGCTAGACTTGCGTGGTAGAAGGCTCAGAAGAAACCTAGAAAGAAGAAGACTTCTGATGTAATAAATAGGATCATTCCGTATCGAAGTCCTTTCTGTACAGGGGGCGTGTGGTGTCCTTGGAATGTTCCTTCTCGAATAATATCTCGTCATCACTGATATATTGTTAGTAAAAGAAGGATTATGCCGATTGTTATTAAAGAGGTAGAGTTAAAGTGGAATCAGATGGCAAGGCCGGAGGTCATTAGCAGGGCGGCGACGGCACCTGTGAGAGGCCAAGGGCTGGGGTCTACTATGTGGTATGCGTGTGCTTGGTGGGCCATTATACATTTTCTTGTAGATAGAGGCTTAGTAGTAGTACAAATACGTATGCTTGGATTATGGCTACAGCGACTTCTAGGATGGTTAGGAGGAACAGGAGTGTTCCTGTGAGGATGGCGACTGTTGGTATTAGGGGCAGTAGGACAAAGGCAGCGGTGGCAATTAGTTGAATGAGCAAGTGTCCTGCTGTTAGGTTGGCTGTGAGTCGTACGCCTAGGGCGAGGGGACGAATAAATAAGCTGATTGTTTCGATGATGATTAGTACAGGAATAAGGGGAGTGGGGGTGCCTTCCGGCAGTAGGTGGCCTAGTGCAATGGTGGGTTGGTTTCGTATTCCAATTAGTACTGTTGCTAGTCAGAGGGGTACGGCAAAGCCCATATTTATGGAGAGTTGGGTGGTTGGTGTGAAAGTATATGGGAGAAGCCCAAGCATGTTTAGGGAGATTAGGAATAGTATGAGGGATGTGAGGATTGTTGCTCATTTGTGTCCTCCGGGGTTTAGGGGAAGAAGTAGTTGTGATGTAAATCGATTAATAAACCACCCTTGGAGTGTTAATAGCCGGTTATTTAGTCATCGGGCGGAAGGGGTGGGGAACAAGAGTCATGGGAGGGCTAGGGCGAGCGCAATCAGGGGGATGCCTAGGTAGGTGGGGCTTATAAATTGGTCGAAGAAGCTTAGTGTCATGGTCAGTTTCAGGGCTCTGTTTTAGGTTTTTGTGTGCTTTGGGGTGTGGGCTCATTGGGGAAAGAGTGGGCCAGGACTTTTGGGGGAATCACAGTTAGGAAAATTAGTCAAGAAAATACTAAGATGGCAAATCAGGGTGCGGGGTTAAGTTGGGGCATGTCGCTGAGGGTGGTTGGGAGGCACCAATCTTTAGCTTAAAAGGCTAACGCTACGGCCCTGTTAGCTTCTCAGCGAGGCATCTTCAAGTATTAGTGATGATCAGCTCTCGAAGTGTTTTAGAGGAACTGCTTCTACTACGATAGGCATAAAGCTGTGGTTGGCTCCGCAAATTTCTGAGCATTGTCCATAGAATACGCCTGGGCGTGATGCAATAAATGCTGTTTGGTTTAAGCGGCCTGGTACTGCGTCTATTTTAACACCGAGAGAGGGAACAGCTCATGAGTGCAGTACATCTTCGGCTGAAACTAGCACTCGAACGGGGGATTCAACTGGAACCACTATTCGGTGGTCTGCTTCTAGGAGTCGGAATTGGCCGGGGGTGAGGTCTTGTGTGGGAACCATATATGAGTCGAAGCCTAGGTCTTCGTAGTCTGTATACTCGTAGCTTCAGTATCATTGGTGTCCCATTGCTTTGATCGTTAGGTGTGGGTCATTAATTTCGTCCATTAGGTAGAGAATTCGAAGAGAGGGGAGGGCGATTAGAATAAGAATGATGGCTGGGAGAATAGTTCAAATGATTTCAATTTCTTGTGAGTCCAGAATGTTTTTATTAGTGAGTTTAGTTGAGACCATGGCCACAATAATGTAAAGTACGAGGGTGCTAATAAGGAAAACAATTATTAGGGCGTGATCATGAAAATGAAGGAGTTCTTCTATTACGGGGGAAGCTGCATCTTGAAATCCTAATTGTGCGGGATGTGCCATTAAGTTTAAGACACGCGGGGGTTTAACCCACGACTCTGCCCTGACAAAGCAGTGTATTTTCTGTTATACTAGTGTCTTATGAAGAAAGTGACAGAGCGGTTATGTGGCTGGCTTGAAACCAGTTTATGGGGGTTCGACTCCTCCCTTTCTCGTTAGTGGGCTGATTGAACTTGGACGAAGGCAGGCTCTTCGAATGTGTGGTAAGGAGGAGGGCAGCCGTGCAGTCACTCAACGTTAGTTGCTGTGAGTTCGACGGATAATACTTCTCGTTTGGCGGCGAAAGCTTCTCAGAGGATAAATAAGAATATGATTACGGCTGTCAGGGAGATTAGTGAGCCGAGAGAAGAAACTGTGTTTCAAAGGGTGTATGCATCGGGGTAGTCGGAGTACCGTCGGGGCATTCCTGCAAGTCCTAGGAAGTGCTGTGGGAAGAATGTTAGATTTACCCCTACAAACATGACGCCGAAGTGGATTTTTGATCATGTGCTGTGAAGGGTATACCCTGATAGAAGGGGGAATCAGTGTACAAATCCGGCTATAATAGCGAATACTGCTCCTATAGATAGGACGTAGTGGAAATGGGCAACGACGTAGTAAGTGTCGTGGAGTATGATGTCTAGTGAAGAATTGGCTAAAACAATGCCTGTTAGTCCGCCTACAGTAAACAGGAAGATGAATCCTAGGGATCATAAAAGCGGGGTTTCTCACTTAATAGAGCCTCCATGAAGCGTAGCAAGTCAGCTAAATACTTTTACTCCTGTGGGAATTGCGATGATTATTGTGGCGGAGGTAAAGTATGCTCGGGTATCTACGTCCATCCCGACGGTAAACATGTGATGGGCTCATACAATAAAGCCTAGAAGGCCAATGGCCATCATGGCTCATACCATGCCCATATATCCGAAAGGTTCTTTTTTCCCTGCATAGTATGCAACAATGTGGGAGATTATTCCGAAGCCTGGTAGGATTAGAATGTATACTTCGGGGTGGCCGAAGAATCAGAAAAGGTGTTGGTATAGAATGGGGTCCCCTCCTCCAGCGGGGTCAAAGAAGGTTGTATTTAGATTTCGGTCCGTTAGCAGTATTGTAATGCCTGCAGCTAAGACGGGAAGGGAGAGGAGTAGTAAGACGGCCGTAATTAGGACAGCTCACACGAAGAGAGGCGTTTGATACTGGGAGATTGCGGGAGGTTTCATGTTAATAATTGTGGTAATGAAGTTAATGGCTCCTAGAATTGATGATACCCCCGCTAAGTGAAGAGAGAAAATCGTTAGGTCAACAGAGGCACCCGCGTGGGCTAGGTTTCCTGCCAGGGGAGGATATACGGTTCACCCTGTACCAGCTCCTGCCTCTACTCCGGAAGATGCTAGGAGGAGGAGGAATGAGGGTGGCAAGAGTCAAAAGCTCATGTTGTTCATTCGAGGGAAGGCCATGTCAGGGGCACCAATCATTAGGGGAATGAGCCAGTTGCCAAAACCGCCAATCATGATCGGTATTACTATAAAGAAAATTATTACAAAGGCGTGCGCCGTTACGATGACATTATAAATCTGGTCGTCGCCTAAAAGGGCGCCAGGTTGGCTGAGTTCGGCTCGGATTAGTAGGCTTAAAGCTGTGCCTACCATCCCCGCTCAAGCACCAAATACAAGATAGAGGGTGCCGATGTCTTTATGGTTGGTTGAGAAAAATCAGCGTGTGATTGCCACAGGTAAGATGGCCGAGTGTTTAGGCGGTGGATTGTAGCCCCATGCACAGAGGTTTAAGTCCTCTTTTTACCAAGCCTTGAGGTGTTTAACATACAGGATTGCAAATCCTGAGTAGCAGGTTAGCGCCTGCCGGGGCTTTCCCCCGCCTTTTTTGCTTTGCAAGGCGGGGGAAAGGTAGACGGATGCTCGCTGGTTAGAGCGCTTAGCTGTTAACTAAGAGTTTGTAGGATCGAGGCCTTCCTGTCTAGTAAGGCTTTAGCTTAATTAAAGTGTCTGTTTTGCATGCAGAAGATGTGGGTTAGTATCCCGCAAGTCTTATGTTCAGGGGCTGGGAGATTCTCACTCCCGCTTAAGGCTTTGAAGGCCTTTGGTCTAAGTGCTATCCTAAGCCTCTAGAGGGTAAGAAGGGTCGTTACCGCGGGGGTTAGAGGTAAGAGGGCTATCGTTATTATGATTGTTGTGGCTACTGGCAGGGTTGACTGTTGGGGAGACAGTCGTCAAGGGGCTGTTCCTGTGAGGTTGTTTGGGGATATAGTAAGGGTTATGGCATAGGAGAGTCGGAGGTAGAAGTAGAGGCTTAGGAGGGCGGTTAGGGCCGCGATTGTGGCTGTGGGGGCTAAGTCTTGTTTAGTCATTTCTTGAAGGATTAGCCATTTGGGTATAAAGCCTGTGAGGGGAGGGAGGCCACCCAGTGATAAAAGGATCATGGGCGCTGTGGCGGTGATTAGTGGCGTTTTTGCCCATGAGGCCGCTAGGGTGTTAATAGTAGTGGCGTTGTTAATCTTAAATGTTAGAAATGCTGAGAATGTTATTACAAAATACAGGATAAGGGCGAGGAGGGTGAGTGAGGGGGCGAATTGAATAATTAGTATTATTCAGCCAAGGTGTGCGATGGAGGAGTAGGCTAAAATTTTTCGCAGTTGCGTTTGGTTTAGGCCTCCTCATCCGCCGACTAGTGTAGAGATGAGGGCTAGGATGACTAGTATGGTTTGATCCGTCTTGGAGATTTGTAGGAGGAGGATGAAAGGGGCGATTTTTTGTCAGGTTGACAGAATTAGGCCGGTTGTAAGGTCGAGTCCTTGAAGAACTTCGGGCAGTCAGGTGTGTAGGGGGGCCAGGCCAATTTTTAGTGCGAGGGCGAGGGTAATTATTGTTAAGGGAAGGGGGTGTACTATTTGCTGAATGTCCCATTGTCCTGTGAGTCAGGCGTTGGTGATGCTTGCAAATAGTAGTGTGGCTGCTGCTGTGGCTTGTGTGAGGAAATATTTTGTGGTGGCTTCGATTGCTCGGGGGTGGTGTTGTTGGGCTATTAGGGGGATAATGGCGAGTGTGTTAATTTCTAAGCCTATTCAGGCTAGGAGCCAGTGGGAGCTTGCAAAGGTGATGGTAGTTCCTAGTCCTAAACCAAAAAGTAGGATGGTTATAATGTAGGGGTTCATTAGTAAAGGAGGGGGTTTAACCAACATGTTTGGGGTATGGGCCCAAAAGCTTATTTAGCTGACTTTACTAGGAAGTGGTGTAGTGGAAGCACTAAGAGTTTTGATCTCTTCAGGTAGGGTTCGAGTCCCTTCTTTCTAAGGAGCTGGAGGGACTTTAACCCTCATTGTTCACTCTATCAAAGTGGCCCTTTGCTTCAGGCACGGCTCCTGTGCTATAGTTGAGGCGGAAGGCCTGCGAACGCGATGGGAAGTGATAAGTGTCAGATGACTAATGCCAAAGTTAGTGGCAGGAAGTTTTTTCAAATTAAGTGCATGAGTTGGTCGTATCGAAACCGGGGGTAAGATGCTCGAACTCAAAGGAACAGAACAGAAAGTAGGGCTGCTTTAAATATAAGGTTGATGGCGGTAATTTCGGGGGCTGAAGGAAAGTGGGAGGCCCCTAAGAAGAGTGTTGCGGAAAGGGTGTTTATCAGTAAGATGTTTGCATATTCTGCAAGGAAGAATAGGGCGAAAGGGCCTCCGGCGTATTCTACGTTAAAGCCTGAGACTAGCTCTGATTCCCCCTCCGTTAGGTCGAACGGGGCCCGATTTGTCTCTGCGAGCGTTGAGATGTATCATATGGCGGCAAGGGGTCATGCGGGGAATAGGAGTCAGATGCTTTCTTGGGTAATAGTAAAGGTTTGTAGAGTAAAACCCCCGGTAAAAATGATTGCGCTTAGCAGGATTAGCCCGAGGCTTACTTCGTATGAAATTGTTTGGGCTACTGCTCGGAGGGCCCCGATTAGGGCATACTTTGAATTTGATGCTCATCCTGACCCAAGAATAGAGTAGACGGCTAGGCTGGATAGTGCAAGAATAAATAGGATGCTTAGGTTAAGGTCTGTAACGGGGTGGGGGAGGGGTAGCGGGGCCCATAAGATGAGGGCCAGGGTCAGGGCTAGCATGGGGGCGAGAATAAATAGTACGGGGGAAGAGGTGGATGGGCGGATTGGTTCTTTAATGAAGAGTTTCACGCCATCAGCGATGGGCTGGAGAAGTCCATAAGGTCCGACCACGTTGGGGCCCTTTCGAAGTTGTATGTAGCCTAATACTTTTCGTTCAACTAGGGTAAGGAATGCAACCGCAAGCAGTACTGGGACGATGTATGCCAGGGGGTTTAAAATGTGGGTAAGAATAATCGAGATCATAGTTAAGGAGAGGAGTTGAACCTCTGTTCAAAGGGCTTAGGTCTTTTGCATTTGTCCGGGCTCTGCCACCTTAACATGCCCTTTTCTTGGGCGGAGTAGTTATGTCCCTATGCCTTTTTTAGTTGTTTTCTTAAGGTTGGGGGGAGGCTTGTCTTGACAGGGGCCTCTCCTTCTCGGTCCTTTCGTACTAGAGAAGAACACTCCATAGATAGAAACTGACCTGGATTTCTCCGGTCTGAACTCAGATCACGTAGGACTTTAATCGTTGAACAAACGAACCCTTAATAGCGGCTGCACCATTAGGATGTCCTGATCCAACATCGAGGTCGTAAACCCTCTTGTCGATATGGGCTCTAAAAGAGGATTGCGCTGTTATCCCTAGGGTAACTAGGTCCGTTGATCGGTAAAACCGGATCTTGATGGTCAGATGTTCTGCTTATTAGGGCTGTGGCCCTGGTCTTAAAGGGGATTCCCTTGTTCCACATGGGGGTTGTTTGTTACCCCGCGGTCGCCCCAACCAAAGACAAGGGGACAGGGGCTGTTTGGTTTAGTCTTTTAATTAAGGGTCTTTAACACAGTCTGTCCTGGTGTCTGAAGCTCCATAGGGTCTTCTCGTCTTATGCTTTTATGCCCGCTTCTGCACGGGCAGATCAATTTCATTGACTGGAAAAAGGAGACAGCTTAGCCCTCGTTATGCCATTCATACAGGTCTTCATTTAAAAGACAAGTGATTGCGCTACCTTCGCACGGTCAAAATACCGCGGCCGTTAAACATATAGTCACAGGGCAGGCGGGACCTCTTATAATTTAAGTTCTCAAGAGGCGATGTTTTTGGTAAACAGGCGAGGCTAGTGTTTGCCGAGTTCCTTCTTTTTCTGTTAGTCTTTCCTGGAGCACTCCTGTGTGGGGTTAACGCTATTGTTTGTTGAGGGGCCTTCTGGTGTCAGTGTGCGGTTGTTCAATACCCTCTTTGCTTGGGGGCGTTAATTTTCAGTGGGGGTTCGTTCTGATATACACGGGTGCTTGGAGAAGGTCTGGTCCTTCTTATTACTCATGTTAGCATGTTCTCTTCTATGGGGGCATAGAGAGGCCTAATAGGTTGAGAGGTTTAAGATGTTATTGTCGGTATTAGAGGGGGGCAAATATTTGAGGTTTAACGCTTTCTAAGGGGGTGGCTGCTTTTAGGCCCACCCTAATATAATGCCTTGCGGTCTTTTGATCTTTTACCTGCTCGATAAAGTTGTGTCTTTTTCAAGAGGGCTGTACCCCGCTTGACTAACTCTTTAAATTTCTTAGGGTCTGTGGCGGGCGTTGCCAGGTTGGAGGCAAGAAACTAAAAGGCTGAACTTCTATTCATTTCTTAGGCAACCAGCTATAACTAAGTTCGGTAGGTCTGTCACCTCTACTCGAAGCTCTTCCCACTCTTTTGCCACAGAGACGGGTGTGCCCTATAATAGGCTGTCTTGGAGTAGCTCACTTAGTTTCGGGGAATCAAACTAAAATTCATTTCGCTTAATGTTTTCTGGCTAGGTCATGATGCAAAAGGTACGAGGTCTTATCTCTGCTTTTCTAAACTTTACTGGGTTGTTTCATTTCTTTTTCAGCTTTCCCTTGCGGTACTTTTCTATAGCGCCTGTGGTCCTTTTCTGTCGCCCATACTTAGGGGGAAAAATGGTTTGTTTTAAGGATGTTCCGGTTTTAGGGAATATTGATGTTTTCTTGTTATTTTTGGGTGGGAGGGCTAGCTGTTGGGTGTCAGTACGATCCGGTTTGCACGGATATCTTCTCGGTGTAAGGGAGATGCTATTCTAATTTAGCTACGCTCTGATTTTTCCAAGTGCACCTTCCGGTACACTTACCATGTTACGACTTGCCTCCCCTTTGCAGTTGTTGTTCTTTATTTAATAATTAGTATAAGCTCGGGGAGAGTGACGGGCGGTGTGTGCGCGCTTCAGGGCCAGTTTCAGGGGAACGCTCTATTTTCCTCCTTACTGCTAAATCCTCCTTCGGATGTGTGGTTTCAATGCATCGTCCGTATAAACTGGTTCAGTGAATGTAGCCCATTTCTTCCCTTTTCATACGCTACACCTCGACCTGACGTTTTGGGTTTTACCAATTCTGCTTACTATGTGGTCTTCACAGGGTAGGCTGACGACGGCGGTATATAGGCGGGATAAACAAGAAAAGGTGAGGTTGAACGGGGGTTATCGGTTCTAGAACAGGCTCCTCTAGGTGGATCTAAAGCACCGCCAAGTCCTTTGGGTTTTAAGCTTATGCTCGTAGTTCCCGGGCGAGTAGTAGGTGTAAGGTTACTACTTGTGTTTATGGCTGGGCATAGTGGGGTATCTAATCCCAGTTTGTGTCCTAGCTTTCGTGGGGTCAGAAATTTTAAAGCCACTTTCGTAGGGGTTCTTCATGTCTTCGGGTGCGTATGACAGCTTTGAAGATGTTCGGCTTTAGTGTTTATTCTCTTAACCACTCTTTACGCCGTGGACTATCAACTTGAGTCTCTCGTATAACCGCGGCGGCTGGCACGAGTTTTGCCGGCTCTGTTGGCCTTAACTAAGTCAAGTTTACACTTATGGCTTAATGTTTATCACTGCTGAGTTCCCTTGGGGGTGTGGCTAAGCAAGGTGTCGTGGGCTAAACAATGTGTTGTGCCTGATACCAGCTCCTTGTTCCCCAAGATGGGGAACTGTAGGGCATTCTCACAGGGTTGCGGATACTTGCATGTGTAAATTTGGCCAAAGCTGATAGTAAAGTCAGGACCAAGCTTTTGTGCCTGCGGGGCTTTCTAGGGCCCATCTTAACATCTTCAGTGTTATGCTTTAATTAAGCTACGTTAGC